AAATGTACTCCCATTAATGTGGAATAGGCGGAACTGAAATTAGTCAATTCAAGTTAGCATTGTCAATTTATCCAGAATTTCTCTCTTTTCCTCGGTGAAAGGTGAAACAAGAATCTCTTTTGCTCAAACCAAAGAGCGCTTACTTTAGCTTTTGTTTCTTTTGTGTCATGTCTTCTTTAAGGATTCATCCAATGGAATCCCCACTATCTTTCTTTTGGATTTCCATTCTATTTAGATATGGTATAGACAGACCTAATTCTTATACAAAGAAAACTCTTTTGCTTCACTTTGTCTCGCTTTCTCTAGAATCTTCTAGAAAAAAGAATAGCTCTATCCTTTATTTAAGCATAGTCAGAGACTATTAAATAAAAAAGAAAATACTTAACTACTAATTAGATTAGAACCTAATAAAACAGAATATCCTGTTTTATTATTTACTCTTTCTTTTTATTTTCTTTCGATTTTTTCAATTTAAAGTGGATCTATTTAGATAATCTATATTTTTAGATAATGTATATTATAGTAATAAACTTCAAACAAAATAGGAATTCGCAAAATGGAGAAAATCGTTGCAGTCATTATAGGAAAGTCTAGGCACTTAGGGCATATCCTATTTGAAGGAGGATGGAATTCAAATCAGATAAGGAATCTTTCCTTCTATTGATTTGATCGAAATTTTTTTTTTTCTTTTCCTGTCTCTATGATTTTCGATAAATGAGCCATGCTAATGCTTTTATCTCTATTCTATGGCGCAAGCGACCCTCGAGTCTATAAACAAGTACTAATAAGGCAAAGAAAACTATACTAAAGGAAACATAGGATATCCATCCTAAAATCTAAAAAAAAAAAAAAGACATATATATTAGTAGGGCTATACGGATTCGAACCGTAGACCTTCTCGGTAAAACAGATCAAACGGATTATTATCGAAATGATTTGAACTGTTTCAAAGACCCAACATGCATTTTTCTGCATTGGGCTCTTTCATCAACTGATGTAAAGATCAGTTAATCCGCCATAGTTTTTCTTTACGGAAAGATAATAAGATGGCTCCCTGTGCTCTGATTGATTATTTGTATTATGATCTATCTAGGAGCAATACCAAAGTGTTTCAAAGGAGGATTACTTTGACTTAGGTCTGCCTCCGGCCTAAATTAAATCAAACTAAGTGAAATGGAGTCTCTATCGTTCCGCTCCAAGAGTTGACTATGAGACTTCATACACCTTAAAGTTCATAGAACGAAAAGAAGTTTTTTGGAGGCCCTTATCCTCTTATGCCTAGCATTGAGTGGGCTGGATATTTACCTTATCAACTAGCAAATCAATAGGGGTTCTATTTGATTAGGCACCAGAATTGGCACCTGAATCGGACTGAACCGACTGTTTGTCAGGCTACTGTTCTCCTATTCTCTCGAATCCATGAAGTAAGACATTGATTTTGCAATAAGGTCAATTATGTTCATTGCATAATAAGTTCCCTTGAAAAGCATTGGCGCACGTGTAAGCGAGTTGCTCTACCGAACTGAGCTATAGCCCTTGTCAGAGATATCTTAACATATAGATAATTTCTTGTCAAGATGAATATTCTCTAATGCCATAGGAAATCCCTTTTATCTATTTACTATAATACCAATAACGGAATACCAATAATGGAGCGGTATTGCTTATAAAAAACATTCGATCTATAATCGATCGAAGTAATGTGACTTCTTTTGTGATGATAAATTGCCTACTTAACTCAGTGGTTAGAGTACTGCTTTCATACGGCGGGAGTCATTGGTTCAAATCCAATAGTAGGTAGGTAGGTAGAAAAATTACTAGATAGCATTGGACTTACTTCGCTATCTAATAACTTTTTCTACCCTTCTTTTCTTTTTCTTTGTATCAACGAAACCTTTAGATTGTCTTTAATTGGATGGGGGAATCCAATTGATAGCTTCGACTCGTATCCTAGCCCGTTTGAGAGCTAGCTTTGCTTCAACCAATTCTTTCGTACCCTCAGCTTTACTCAAGTTAGCTTCGGCTATTTCAAGTGCCTGTTGAGCTTCTTCTGGATCAATGTCACTACCCAGTTCTGCATCATTTCCTAAAATGATGATCTCATTATTAACTATTCTCGCAAAACCACTCCACAGAACCGCCGTTAACCATTGGTCGTTGAGGAGGCGTATTCTCAAAGGACCCATATCTACAGCTGTGTTAATGGGGGCGTGGTTTGGTAATACACCAATTTGGCCACTATTAGTAGATAAAATGATTTCTTTCACTTCACAATCCCAAATAATTCGTTTAGGAGTTAGTACATAAAGATTTAATTTCATTTCTTCAATTTGTTCTCCTCTTCTAAGTTTATAGCTTTCGTGCTAGCTTCATCGATGTTCCCCACCAAATAAAAAGCCTGTTCGGGTAGGCCATCTAATTCTCCGGAAAGGATTAGTTGAAACCCCCTAATTGTTTCTGCAAGACTAACATACTTTCCTGGAGAACCGGTAAAAACTTCTGCCACAAAGAACGGTTGTGATAAGAACCGCTCAATTTTTCGTGCTCTTGCTACAGTTAAACGATCCTCCTCCGATAATTCATCCAACCCAAGAATTGCAATAATGTCCTGAAGTTCCTTGTAACGCTGTAAAGTTTCCTTAACTCTTTGCGCAGTTTCATAATGGTCCTTGCCAACGATCCGAGGCTGTAACATAGTTGAGGTTGAATCTAAAGGATCAACTGCGGGATAAATACCCTTGGAAGCTAATCCTCTGGAAAGTACGGTAGTAGCGTCCAAATGTGCAAATGTTGTGGCAGGAGCAGGGTCGGTCAAATCGTCCGCAGGTACATAAACTGCTTGGATCGAAGTTATCGATCCCTTGTTGGTAGAAGTAATTCTTTCTTGCAAAGAACCCATTTCTGTACTAAGGGTAGGTTGATAACCCACTGCGGAGGGCATTCTCCCTAATAAGGCGGATACCTCCGATCCTGCTTGAACAAAACGAAAGATATTATCGATGAATAAAAGCACGTCTTGCTTATTAACATCTCGGAAATATTCTGCCATAGTTAGGGCAGTTAAACCAACTCTCATACGAGCTCCCGGCGGTTCATTCATTTGGCCATAGACTAGAGCTACTTTTGATTCCTCAATATTTTTTTCATTAATTACTCCAGATTCCTTCATTTCCATATAAAGATCATTTCCTTCACGAGTCCGTTCTCCTACTCCCCCAAATACGGATACGCCTCCATGAGCTTTAGCAATGTTATTGATTAATTCCATGATGAGTACTGTTTTACCTACTCCTGCCCCCCCAAATAGTCCGATTTTTCCTCCACGCCGATAAGGAGCTAAAAGATCAACCACCTTAATACCTGTTTCAAAGATAGATAATTTCGTATCTAACTCAATAAAGGCAGGCGCGGATCTATGAATAGGGAATGTTGCACTAGTATCTACAGGACCCAAATTGTCAATAGGTTCCCCAAGAACGTTAAAAATTCGTCCGAGAGTAGCTCCACCGACTGGAACACTAAGAGGAGCTCCTGTGTCAATCACTTCCATTCCTCTCATCAACCCGTCTGTAGCACTCATAGCTACAGCTCTAACTCGATTATTTCCTAATAATTGTTGTACCTCACAAGTCACATTAATTTGCTTATCGGCAGTGTCCCGGCTCTTAACTATCAAAGCGTTATAAATATAAGGCAACTTGCCTGGGGGAAAAGTGATATCCAGCACGGGTCCAATAATTTGATCAATACGCCCTGCACTTTTTTCTTCAATTGTGGAAACCCCGGGACGCGAAGTAGTAGGATTGGTTCTCATAATTATCACATAATTATCAAAAAAAGGAATTTGTCGAAATTTTTCGTTTTTTTCTTGTTGAATAATGCCAAATCAAAAAAATATCCCAAAATCCAAAAGTGAAAAGGAAATGAATTAGTTAATTCAATAAAAAAGAAAAGGGGGCTAGCACTTGATTTCGTTGCCTAAGCGAATCCCATTCACTCATTTACTCATGGAATGAGTCCGTTGGAAAGTTCAATCAATCTTTTTTTTTTCATAGACATTTTTCCTTTTGTCAAGGATCTTTGCCTACTCTACTTTCCTGTCTAGGACTTCGATATACAAAATATATACTACTGTGAAGCATAGATTGCTGTCAACAAAGAATTTTCTTAGTATTTAGGTATTTAGATTCAAAATAAGAAAGGGGCCTATTAAGATAAGAACTTATAAAATTGTAAAATAAGGATTAAGGGATTGGTTTGGGTTGCGCTATATCTATCAAAGAGTATACAATAATGATGGATTTGGTGAATCAAATCTATGGTTTAATAATGAACCATGTTAACTTACCATAACAACAACTCAATTCCTATCGAATTCCTATAGGATAGAACGTACACAGGGTGTACCCATTATATATGAATAAAACATATTCATTAACTTAAGCATACTCCCTTTTTATTTAATGAATTGATATTAATTGAATATCCTTTTTTTTTTTTTAAGATTTTTGCAAAGGTTTAATTTACGCTTAATCTATATCGAGTAGACCCTGTCGTTGTGAGAATTCTTAATTCATGAGTTGTAGGGAGGGACTTATGTCACCACAAACAGAAACTAAAGCAGGTGTTGGATTTCAAGCTGGTGTTAAAGATTATAAATTGACTTACTACACCCCGGAATACGAAACCAAGGATACTGATATCTTGGCAGCATTCCGAGTAACTCCTCAGCCCGGGGTTCCGCCTGAAGAAGCAGGGGCTGCAGTGGCTGCGGAATCTTCTACTGGTACATGGACAACTGTTTGGACTGATGGACTTACCAGTCTTGATCGTTACAAAGGACGATGCTATCACATCGAACCCGTTCCTGGGGAAGAGGATCAATATATCTGTTATGTAGCTTATCCATTAGATCTATTTGAAGAGGGTTCTGTTACTAACATGTTTACTTCCATTGTGGGTAACGTATTTGGTTTCAAAGCCCTACGTGCTCTACGTTTGGAGGATCTACGAATTCCTCCTGCTTATGCAAAAACTTTCCATGGTCCGCCTCATGGTATCCAAGTTGAAAGGGATAAGTTGAACAAGTATGGTCGTCCTTTATTGGGATGTACTATTAAACCAAAATTGGGATTATCCGCAAAAAATTACGGTAGAGCATGTTATGAGTGTCTACGCGGTGGACTTGATTTTACCAAAGATGATGAAAACGTAAACTCACAACCATTTATGCGCTGGAGAGACCGTTTTGTATTTGTTGCCGAAGCAATTTATAAAGCACAAGCAGAAACTGGCGAAATCAAGGGGCATTACTTGAATGCGACTGCAGGTACATGCGAAGAAATGATTAAGAGAGCAGTATTTGCGAGGGAATTAGGGGTTCCGATTATAATGCATGACTACTTAACTGGAGGATTCACCGCAAATACTAGTTTGTCTAATTATTGCCGCGACAACGGCCTACTTCTTCACATTCACCGAGCAATGCATGCAGTTATTGATAGACAGAAAAATCATGGTATGCATTTCCGTGTATTAGCTAAAGCATTGCGTATGTCTGGGGGAGATCATATCCACTCCGGTACAGTAGTAGGTAAGTTAGAAGGTGAACGCGAAATGACTTTAGGTTTTGTTGATTTATTGCGCGATGATTATATTGAAAAAGATCGTTCTCGCGGTATCTTTTTCACCCAGGACTGGGTATCCATGCCAGGTGTTATACCGGTGGCTTCAGGGGGTATTCATGTTTGGCATATGCCAGCTCTGACCGAAATCTTTGGAGACGATTCCGTATTACAATTTGGTGGAGGAACTTTAGGACATCCTTGGGGGAATGCACCAGGTGCAGCAGCTAATCGGGTGGCTTTAGAAGCCTGTGTACAAGCTCGTAACGAAGGGCGCGATCTTGCTCGTGAAGGTAATGAAATTATCCGAGCAGCTTGCAAATGGAGTCCTGAACTAGCTGCAGCTTGTGAAGTATGGAAAGCGATCAAATTCGAGTTCAAGCCGGTAGATACCATTGATTAAGTAGATAAAACTAGATATAAAGATAAAGAAGGTCTAAATAAAAAAAGCGAAATAGAAAGAGAAAAAATCAGTTACGAAATGCAGTAATTCTTCTTTAATCTTCTAATTGATTGCAATTAAATTCGGCTCGATCTTTTTTTTTGTAAAAAAGATCGAGCCGAATTTAAATATATCTTGATACGATCATGAGACTTGACAAATCGAGATTCTTCTATTCTATATATCTAGAATATAGAAAGGTATAATACAATAAAGAAATAAAAATCAAAATAAATATAGTATTATCATACGATAATGGAATCAAATACGCAGTATTTACAGAAAAGAGTCTTCGTTTATTGGGAAAGAATCAATATACTTTTAATGTCGAATCGGGATTCACTAAGACAGAAATAAAGCATTGGGTCGAGCTCTTCTTTGGTGTTAAGGTAGTAGCTGTGAATAGCTATCGACTACCCGGAAAGGGTAGAAGAATGGGACCTATTCTGGGACATACAATGCATTACAGACGTATGATCATTACCCTTCAACTGGATATTCTATTCCACTTCTACTTTTTAAATTCAAGGGTATTCTGAAAGAGGTTTTTCTTTCATTTTATCGCTTTCTTTTGAATCCAATTTCAAGTTGGATTAGAAAGATAGAAAGGCCATGAGAATGGAAAAAGAAAAATTTCATTATCCATTCCATTCATTTTTTTATAGATATAGAATACTAAAGAATACTAACTAAAGTATTCTATAAAAAATCTTTATTTTGTAAACTCAAAAATACAATAGTCAATATTCCTTATAATAGATATACTTAATTATATCATAAGAATCTTAAGATATATTTGGAATAGATAGAAATAGTAAATTGGAATTGAGACACCCATTCTATGACAGATTTAAACTTACCCTCTATTTTCGTGCCTTTAGTAGGCTTAGTATTTCCGGCAATTGCAATGGCTTCTTTATTTCTTTATGTGCAGAAAAATAAGATTGTCTAGAACCGACGGGGCCTAATTTCCTCAATGTATTTCCAGGATCATAATACAGATATTTTTTAGTGTAAGTAATATATTAATATGATAGGGTATGTAGCTCTTTCTACACACAAATGAAAAACGTCTATGGATGCAGATATAGGTTACGAGCATAAATGCATACATATGCGTAGCCGAGTATAGCGAGTTTTTTTTTAAGCGGATCCAGGAATTTTTTTTTTGAATAGAAAGTCAATGTATCTAACCAATTATTTCACAGGAGTCCTAGCTGCTGAAGGTGATTTCAGAATCAAAACAAAAAAAGTAAAGTCAAAATCATTTAGCTTATTCTCTCCATTTCAATTAACCACTGCTGGATTTAGTATATCTAATATGAATTGGCGATCAGAACACATATGGATAGAACTTCTAAAGGGTTCTCGAAAAAGAGGTAATTTTTTCTGGGCCTGTATTCTTTTTCTAGGTTCATTAGGATTCTTAGCGGTTGGGGCTTCCAGTTATCTTGGTAAGAATATGATATCCCTACTTCCATCTCAACAAATTCTTTTTTTTCCACAGGGGGTCGTGATGTCTTTCTACGGAATCGCGGGCCTATTCATTAGCTCCTATTTGTGGTGCACTATTTTGTGGAATGTAGGCAGTGGTTATGATCGATTTGATAGAAAAGAGGGAATAGTGTGCATTTTTCGTTGGGGATTCCCTGGAATAAAACGTCGCATCTTCCTTCGATTCCTTGTGCGGGATATCCAATCAATTAGAATTCAGGTTAAAGAGGGTCTTTATCCTCGTCGTATCCTTTATATGGAAATACGTGGCCAGGGGGTCATTCCCTTGACTCGTACGGATGAGAAGTTTTTTACTCCACGAGAAATTGAACAAAAAGCTGCCGAATTGGCCTATTTCTTGCGCGTACCAATTGAAGTATTTTGAGTACCAATTACAATTTTTTAAAATTGTAAGGATATTTTGAGTATTTATCTAAAGAAAAGAACAACCGAAGATAAGAGAAAATTGTTTCGAATTTGTTTTGTCCAAGTGAGATATATGGCATAATATTCTTCCCTTTTCATATGAAGGGAAGGGGCTTTTTTTTTCTATTTCTCTATTCCACTTCATTTAGATCTAAAATAAGAAAGAACCCAATAGAATGAAATTCTACTAGTATACAAAAAGAGAAATAGATACAAACACAAGGTCTCAAACCTTGTTATAGAATGCTTCAAAGATCAAAGAAAAGAAATATCATATATCATATAGAGTCAGCGAATGAAGCGGATTCATTAACAACTCAATTTACAGATCAAAAATGAAAAAAAAGAAAGCATTGCCTTCTTTCCTATATCTTGTATTTATCGTACTTTTGCCCTGGGGAGTCTCTTTCTCTTTTAACAAATGTCTGGAACTTGGGATTAAGAATTGGTGGAATACCAGGCAACCTGAAACTCTCTTAACGGATATTCAAGAGAAAAGGATTCTAGAAGGATTCATAGAATTAGAAGAGCTTTTTCTCTTGGACGAAATGATAAAAGAGAAACCGAAGACACATGTACAAAAACCTCCTATAGGAATACACAAGGAAATAATACAATTGGCCAAAATAGATAATGAGGACCATCTTCATATCATTTTGCATTTCTCAACAAATATAATCTGTTTGGCTATTCTAAGTGGTTCTTTTTTTCTGGGTAAAGAGGAACTTGTCATTTTGAATTCTTGGGCTCAGGAATTCTTCTATAACTTAAATGACTCAATAAAAGCTTTTTTTATTCTTTTAGTTACGGATTTTTTTGTTGGATTTCACTCCACCCGCGGTTGGGAACTACTAATTCGTTGGGTCTACAACGATCTTGGATGGGCTCCTAACGAGTTAATTTTCACTATTTTTGTTTGTAGTTTTCCTGTGATTCTAGACACGTGTTTGAAATTTTGGGTCTTTTTTTGTTTAAACCGTCTATCTCCTTCGCTTGTAGTCATTTATCATTCAATTAGTGAAGCATAATTGGATTTCTTAATATTAATCAAATTAGCATTTTTCTTCCTTTAGAAAGAAAGAAAGCCCTTTTCCTTTTTAGCAAAATTCTTTCTATTTCTACCTCCTCAAGGTATTCATCATTCCAGTACAACTGTTGCAGTAGAATGACAACAGACTCGTGTATAGGGAACTAGATTAACTTAGCTACCTATCTAATTTATTGTAGAAACTCCGGGATCCGCGATTGGACATGGAAAATAGAAATACTTTTTCTTGGGTAAAGGAACAGATGATTCGATCGATTTCTGTATCGATCATGATATACGTAATAACTCGGACGTCTATTTCAAATGCATATCCCATTTTTGCGCAGCAGGGTTATGAAAACCCGCGGGAAGCAACTGGACGAATTGTATGTGCCAACTGCCATTTAGCTAATAAGCCCGTGGATATTGAAGTTCCCCAAGCTGTCCTTCCCGATACTGTATTTGAAGCAGTTCTTCGAATCCCTTATGATATGCAGCTGAAACAAGTTCTTGCTAATGGAAAAAAGGGAGGGTTGAATGTGGGTGCTGTTCTTATTTTACCTGAGGGATTCGAATTAGCGCCGCCCGACCGTATTTCTCCTGAGTTGAAAGAAAAGATAGGAAATCTCTCTTTTCAGAGTTATCGTCCCAATAAAAAAAATATTCTTGTGATAGGCCCTGTTCCCGGTAAGAAATATAGTGAAATTGTCTTTCCCATTCTTTCCCCCGATCCCGCTACAAAAAAAGACGTTCATTTCTTAAAATATCCCATATATGTAGGGGGAAACCGAGGAAGGGGACAGATTTATCCTGATGGTAGCAAGAGTAACAATACAGTTTATAATGCTACGTCATCGGGTATAGTCAAAAAAATACTACGTAAAGAAAAAGGGGGATATGAAATATCCATAGTTGATGCGTCGGATGGGCGCCAAGTAATTGATATTATACCTCCCGGACCAGAACTTCTTGTTTCAGAGGGAGAAT